GGGTAGTCTTAATGCTATTGGACATACCGGTGGAAGTGAAGAACCCATTCTCAATGATACAGATCAGATTTTTGAGATTGACAATGATAGCTTTTTTATGAGTGAACTAGAAAGTTTTTTTTCCAGTTTTTTTAATAGTAGGGCTAAGAGTAAGAATCATTACCATTATCATTCCATGTATGATACTCAATCCAGTTGGAATAATCACATCCATAGTTCCATTAATAGTTATCTTCGTTGTGAAGTCAGTATTAATAATCCCATTTTCGTTGGTACTGACAATTACAGCGATAGTTACATTCATAGTTTCATTTGTACTGAAAGTATAAAAAGTAGTAGTGGGGATTCTAATCTAGGAACAAGTGGTAACGTCCATGATTTCAATATAAGAGGAAGATCTAATGATTTAGATCTAAATAAAAAATACAGACATTTATGGATTCAATGTGAAAATTGTTATGGATTAAATTATAAAAAATTTTTTAGGTCAAAAATGAATATTTGTGAACAGTGTGGATATCATTTGAAAATGAGTAGTTCAGATAGAATCGCACTTTTGATTGATCCGGGCACTTGGGATCCTATGGATGAAGATATGGTCTCTATAGATCCCATTGAATTTCATTCAGAGGAGGAACCTTATAGAGATCGTATCCATTCTTATCAAAGAAGGACAGGTTTAACTGAAGCTGTTCAAACAGGCATAGGTCAACTAAACGGTATTCCCACAGCAATTGGGGTTATGGATTTTCAATTCATGGGGGGTAGTATGGGATCCGTAGTAGGCGAGAAAATTACCCGTTTGATCGAGTATGCTACTAATCGATCTCTACCTGTCATTATTGTGTGTGCTTCCGGAGGAGCGCGTATGCAAGAAGGAAGTTTGAGTTTGATGCAAATGGCTAAAATATCTTCTGCTTTATCTAATTATCAATCAAATAAAAAGTTATTCTATATATCAATCCTTACATCTCCTACAACTGGTGGAGTAACAGCCAGTTTTGGTATGTTGGGAGATGTTATTATTGCTGAACCCAACGCCTACATTGCATTTGCGGGTAAAAGAGTAATTGAACAAACATTGAATAAAATAGTACCCGAAGGTTCACAAGTGGCTGAGTATTTATTCCATAAGGGCTTATTCGACCTAATCGTACCACGTAATCCTTTAAAAAGTGTTCTGAGTGAGTTATTTCAGCTTCATGGTTTCTTTCCCTTATAAATAATTTTTTTTATAATTATTTCTAATTATTATATTAATAATTAGAAATAATAAGAAACTCCTTATTCGAAAAAAGAATATAAGGATAGGAGAAAAAGGTACACTTAATTCACCATTTCTTGCACTTATTAATAATATTATTTCATTAATTTCATTAATATTATTTTATAACTGACTATTTTTTATATATAATTACTATTTTTTATATTTTTATATAATATATATACTTATTTTTATATAATATATATATATATACTTATCATAAAAGATCTTTATATTATAATAGGTAAAAATAAAATATTAAATCGAGGTACCCATTCCATGACAGATCTGAACTTACCCTCTATCTTTGTTCCTTTAGTGGGCCTAGTATTTCCGGCAATTGCAATGGCTTCTTTATTTCTTCATGTCCAACAAAATAAGATTGTCTAGATCCGAAATTTTTTTCAACACTCCATCATAATACAACTCTTTTTTTAGTGTAATTAATATAGTAGGATATGTGACTCTTTCCGAATACAAACAAAAGATTATGCATGTGGATACTTATATATGCATAAATGCATGTATATGCGAGTATAGTATAGTCGGTTAAAAACAGGTATAGTTGGTTAAAAATGATTAGCGAATATTTTTTAATTTAGAATAGAACGTCAATGTATCTAACCAATTACTTCTAATGGTTCATATCAGAATAGTACTAGTTGATGAAAGTTACTTCGGCATCAAAATGAATTTTGGTTATTCTCTCAATTCCAATCGAATGCAACTAGATCTAATATAGTATGAACTGGCGATCAGAACATATATGGATAGAACTAATAACAGGGTCTCGAAAAACAAGTAATTTTTTATGGGCCTGTATCCTTCTTTTAGGTTCACTAGGATTTTTAGTGGTTGGAACTTCCAGTTATCTTGGTAGGAATCTAATATCAGAATTTCCATCGAAGCAAATCATTTTTTTTCCACAAGGGATTGTGATGTCTTTTTATGGGATCGCGGGTCTATTCATTAGTTCCTATTTGTGGTGTACAATTTCATGGAATGTGGGTAGTGGTTATGACCGATTCGATAGAAAAGAAGGAATAATGTGTATTTTTCGTTGGGGATTCCCTGGAATAAATCGTCGAATCTTCCTTCGCTTCTTTCTGAAAGATATCCAATCAATCAGAATGGAGGTTAAAGAAGGTATTTTTCCTCGGCGTGTTCTTTATATGGAAATCAGAGGCCAAGGAACTATTCCCTTGACTCGTACTAATGAGAATTTGACTCCACAAGAAATTGAACAAAAGGCTGCCGAATTAGCCTATTTCTTGCGAGTACCAATTGAAGTATTTTGAAATGAAGAATGAATACTTTCTCAGCATGAGGGAAGGAACTTGCTAATTTCCTTTTTCATTTAATACAACTGAAGTTTCTTCAGAATGTTCATTCTAGAAAAATTAGATTCTATCTTCGTGTTCCGTTGGCACAGCGACCCGCATAGAATAAAACAAAAAGTGGGAAAAGGTACACGGAATAACTATAATAAACTTAAACTATGACAAGAAGGCATTTTTTCTATACCAAAACTATAACTATATTTGTATGCGTATGGGACTCAACTCCCATTTTTTTTTAATACAAATACTAAAAATAAAGCCTAATTTAAGCATGTATTCGTCAAATATTCGAACATAACATGCGTAAATACGGAATATTTTTAGGTACTAGATTTGAATTGATACTTTATTCCTGCGCTGTGATTAGACAGGTCCAACATTTCGAAATAATAAATTGATTCAGCCCGGGGAGAATTTTTCGCCTTGAAATCCGAGTAATATTCGTTACTTCAAGTGGGTTTTTCGATCGCAAGGAACAAATGAAGATCAAATTCGTTCGAATTTCCCTAATTGAGATATCCGAAAATTCTATTTACTTTTTTTTTATCCGAAAAGGACCCTTATTCTATTTCTATATTTCTTCTAGGCCCAAGGATTAAATCATTACACAAAAATGAGAATAGATCCATAGGTTCGATACCTTGTTATATAACTTATAACTCGTACTTTAGAGAACTACCAGATAGAGTTGACGAATGAATCAGTTCATTAACAATTCACAGATAAAAAATGAAAAAAAAGAAAGCATTAACTTCTTTTCCGTATCTTGCATCTATAATATTGTTACCCTGGTGGGTTTCTTTATCCTTTAATAAAAGTCTAGAACCTTGGGTTACTAATTGGTGGAATACTAGGCAATCCGAAGCCTTTTTGAATGATATTCAAGAGAAAAATGTTCTAGAAAAATTCCTAGAATTAGAGGAACTTCTCTTGTTGAATGAAATGATAAAGGAATTCCCGGAAACACATATACAAAAGCTTCCTCTAGGAATACACAGGGAAACGATACAATTGGTCAAAACATACAATGAGTATAATCTTCATATAATTTTGCATTTCTCGACAAATATAATCTGTTTCGCTATTCTAAGTGGTTATTTTCTTCTGGGTAATGAAGAACTTGTCATTCTTAATTCTTGCATCCAGGAATTCCTCTATAACTTAAGTGACACAATAAAAGCTTTTTCGATTCTTTTAGTTACTGATTTATGGATCGGATTTCACTCGACCCGTGGTTGGGAACTCGTGATTGGTTCGATCTACAACGATTTTGGCCTGGCTCATAATGATCAAATTATATCTGGTCTTGTTTCCACTTTTCCAGTGATTCTAGATACAATTGTGAAATATTGGATATTCTATTTTTTAAATCGTGTATCTCCTTCGCTTGTAGTCATTTATCATTCAATGAACGAATGAAGAACTTATTTGGTCTCCTGATATCAATTAAATAAGAGTTTTCATGTATAACATGTATAAAGAAAGCATTTCCATTTGACTTTTTCTTTATACTTCTACCTATTCGTCCTATATTCCAGTACAATTATTTCCGTACAGTGGCAGATTCGTGGATAGGGAACTATACTAGCTACCTATTTAATTTATTGTAGAAATTCCGGGAAAAATGATTGTACCATGCAAAATAGAAATACTTTTTCTTGGGTAAAGGAACAGATAACTCGATCTATTTCTGTATCGATCATGATATATGTACTAACTCGAGCATCCACTTCAAATGCATATCCCATTTTTGCACAGCAAGGTTATGAAAATCCGCGAGAAGCAACGGGGCGGATTGTATGTGCCAATTGCCATTTAGCTAATAAGCCTGTGGATATTGAAGTTCCGCAAGCTGTACTTCCTGATACTGTATTTGAAGCAGTTGTTCGAATTCCTTATGATATGCAACTGAAACAAGTTCTTGCTAATGGTAAAAAGGGGTCTTTGAATGTGGGAGCCGTTCTTATTTTACCCGAGGGATTCGAATTAGCCCCCCCCCAGCGTATTTCTCCCGAAGTGAAAGAAAAAATGGGAAATCTTTCTTTTCAGAGTTATCGTCCCAATAAAAGAAATATTCTTGTGATAGGTCCTGTTCCAGGTCAGAAATATACTGAAATAATCTTTCCCATCCTTTCCCCCGACCCCACTGCGAAGAAAGACGTTCACTTCTTAAAATATCCGATATATGTAGGTGGGAACAGGGGAAGGGGTCAGATTTATCCTGATGGGAGCAAGAGTAACAATACAGTTTATAATGCTACATCTGCAGGTATAGTAAGCAAAATAGGGCGTAAAGAAAAAGGGGGTTATGAAATTACCATAGTTGATGCATCGGATGGGCACCAAGTAGTTGATATTATACCTCCAGGACCGGAACTTCTTGTTTCAGAGGGGGA